AGATTCACCCTCTGAAACAAGAAGTTCTGGTCCTGGAGGTATAATATCAATCACTTCGCGGCCATCCGATGCATCCACTATAGTTATTTCATATCCCCCTTTTTCTTTTCGTATGATTTTGTTTACTATACCTGCTGCTGTAGCATTATAAACATTATTATTACTCTTGCTCCCGTCGGGATAAATCTGCCCCCTTCCCCTGTTCCCGCCTACGTATATGGGATATTTTAAGAAGTGAACATCTTTCTTAGTAGCGGGATCGGGAGAAAGAATAGGAAAGGTGATTTCATTATATTTCTGACCAGGAACAGGGCCTACCACAAGAATATTTTTTTTAGTTGGACGATAACTTTGAAAAGACAGATTACCTATCTTTTCTTTAATCTCAGGCGAAATACGATCGGGGGGGGCCAATTCAAACCCCTCCGGTAAAATAAGAACAGCCCCCACATTTAAAGCCCCCTTTTTACCATTAGCAAGAACTTGTTTCACTTGCATATCATAAGGAATTCGAACAACTGCTTCAAATACAGTATCAGGAAGTACCGCTTGTGGAACCTCGATATCCACGGGCTTATTAGCTAAATGGCAATTGGCACATACAATACGGCCAGTTGCTTCTCGCGGATTTTCATAACCCTGCTGTGCAAAAATGGGATATGCATTTGAAATGGGTGCTCGAGTTATTATATATATCATGAGCGATACGGAAATGGATCGAGTAATCTCTTCCTTTATCCAAGAAAAGGCATTTCTAGTTTGCATGGTCCAATCATTGATCCTGAAAAGTTCTACAATAAAATTAGGTCGGTCACTGGTATAGTTCCCTATCCATGATTCTGCTATTTACTGAAATAATTTTACTGGAATATAGGAGGAATCCCCCGGATGGGTCGAAAGAAAAAGAAACGAATAAGTCAATTTTGGAATGTTTAGCTTTTGTACAAAATAACAAACTTTAGAATTGGATCAGTGGATCATTTTTTCAGTCATTCATTGAATGATAAATCACTACAAGTGACGGAGATACGCGATTTAAATAACGGAAAATCCAATATTTAAAAATAGTATCTAGAATGACTGGAAAAGTGGAAACAAGACCGGATATAATTTGATCATTATGAGCAAATCCAAAATCTTTATAGACAAAACCAATCATTAGTTCCCAACCATGGGTCGAATGGAATCCTATACATAAATCAGTTAATAAAAGAATAGAAAAAGCTTTTATTGTGTCGCTTAAGTTATATAGGAATTCTTGAACCCAAGAGTTAAGAATAATAAGTTCTTGATTACCTAGAATAGAATAACCACTTAAAATAACGAAACAGATTATATTTGTCGAGAAGTGCAAAATCGTATGGATACGATCTTCGTTGTGCGTCTTGATCAATTGGATCGTTTCGTTGTAGATTCCGATACGAAGGTTTTGGAGACGTGTTTCCGGGTATTCCTTTATCATTTCATCCAAGAGTAAGAGCTCCTCTAATTCTATGAATTTTTTTAGAATACTCTTTTCTTGAATATCATTCAAGAAAATTTCGGATTGCCTAGTATTCGACCAATTAGTAACCCAAGATTCCATATTTTTCTTAAATGAGAAAGAGATCCACCAGGGCAAAAAGACTATAGATGTAAGATATAGAAGGGGAATGAATGCTTTCTTTTTTGCCATTTTTCGTCTTTAATGAACTCAGCTTCACCTCATTCGTCAACTCTATATGATAAGAATATTTCTATCAAGCATAAGTTCTATTACAAGTCATAGAGCCTAGAAATCTATTCTCGCGTTTTTTTATTTGCAATTCGGGAGTTAGTTCTTGAATTTAGAAAGAATATACAAATAGAATAAGAAAGAGAAGGAGTCTACTTCCAATTCGAATGAAGAAAAAAAATAGTGTTTCCAAAGATATCAATTGCTAAAATTCGAAGCAATTGCCCCTTTCGATGAATGCATGAAAGAGCACTTCAAGTAATGAATATTAGTCGGATTTCGAAAAAAAATTCAAGAATTTTTTTCCGTTTTTTAAGAAAGCATTCATTTTTCAGTTCATTTTTTTTTTAAAATACTTCAATTGGTACACGCAAGAAAGAGGCCAATTCCGCCGCTTTTTGTTCAATTTCTCGTGGAGTCAAATTCTCGTCAGTACGAGTCAAGGGAATGACCCCCTGTCCTCTAATTTCCATATAAAGGACACGACGAGTATAAATCCCCTCTTTAACTTCTATTCTGATGGACTGAATGTCTTTCATAAGGAATCGGAGAAAGATACGACGATTTTTTCCAGGAAATCCCCAACGAAAAATACACACTATTCCCTCGTTTCTATCGAATCGATCATAACCACTACCTACATTCCACGAAATTGTACACCACAAATAGGAGCTAATAAAGAGACCAGCGATTCCATAGAAAGACATCACTATCCCTTGTGGAAAAAAAAGAATTTGCTGAGACGGAAATAAAGATAGCAAATTCCTACCAAGATAACTCGAAGTTCCAACCAATAAGAACCCTAATGAACCTAAAAAAAGGATAAAGGCCCAGCAGAAATTACTTGTTTTTCGAGACCCCGTTATAAGTTCTATCCATATACGTTCTGATCGCCAACCCATATTAGATCCAGTTGTATTTTATTGGAATTGGGAAAATAACTCAACCAAATTAATTTGACTTTACTTTTCCTTGTTTCCGAAGTAACTCTCATCAACTAGCACTGTTCTGATGTAAACCTTTAGGAGTAATTTATCGAATTGCTTCTAGATCTAAAAAAAATAGATGAGATTTGTCCCTACTGCCCGTATCTAAAAAATCTTGTTTTTTTGAACATGAAGAAATAAAGAAGCCATTGCAATTGCCGGAAATACTAGGCCCACTAAAGGCACAAAAATAGAGGGTAAGTTGCTGAGAGTTGTCATAGAATGGGTACCTCGATTTAATATTTGTACCTGTTATTTTTTTATTGTTCTATATTAATATTTAATATTTTTACCTGTTATTGATAAAGTATAAAGATATTTTATAATCACTAGAATTCATATATACTTATACTAAGTATATCTAAGTGAGTATGAGTATAGATATAATAATGAGTATAGAATAATAATTAAAAAATTCAAAAAAATTGATTAATCAAATTTAAATTCTATATATTTATATATTAGTAAATAGATATAGAAAATGAAATATTAAAGATTTTAAGAATTTAAAGCTCTACTTGATTTAATTTTAAGTCAAAGGAAAGAAAGCATGGAGCTGAAATAACTCACTAAGAACGCCCTTTAAAGGATTACGCGGTACGATTGAATCAAATAAGCCCTTATGGAATAAATATTCAGACGCTTGTGAACCTTCAGGTATTGTCTTATTCAATGTTTGCTCAATTACTCTTTTACCCGCAAATGCAATGTAAGTATTGGGTTCGGCAATAATGATATCTCCTAACATACCAAAACTAGCTGTCACCCCACCAGTAGTAGGAGATGTAAGGATCGAGACATAGAATAACTTTTTATTTGCTTGATAATCATATAAAGCGGAAGAGATTTTAGCCATTTGCATCAAGCTCAAACTTCCTTCTTGCATACGTGCTCCTCCAGAAGCACATACTAGAATCAGAGGTAAAAATTGATTGATAGCATATTCGATCAAACGGGTGATTTTCTCACCTACTACGGATCCCATACTACCCCCCATAAACTGAAAATCCATAACCCCAATTGCTACAGGAATACCATTTAGTTGACCTGTACCTGTTTGAACAGCCTCAGTCAATCCTGTCTTTCTTTGATAAGAATCAATACGATCTTTATAAGGTTCCTCTTGCGAATGAAATTCAATGGGATCCACAGAGACCATATCTTCATCCATCGGATTCCAAGTACCTGGATCAATCGAAAGTTCGATTCTATCTGAACTGCTCATTTTCAAATGATATCCACAGTGTTCACAAATATTCATTTTTGCTTTCAAAATTTTCTTATAATTTAATCCATAACAATTTTCGCATTGAATCCACAAATGTCTGTATTTTTTAGTTTCATCTAGATCATTAGAACTTTTTCTTCTAGTTAAATCACTATCACTCGTACGATTCGTGCGAGTTATTATACTGGAACTCTCGCTTTCACTACTTTTTCTGCCTTTACCACAAATGTAACTATAAATGTAACTGTCATTGTATTTGTCACTATCACCTAAAATGTAACTATCACTACCGATTTGAGAACGAAGATAACTGTCAATGCAATTATTAATGTGTTTATTCCAACTATATTTAGTATCATACATGGAATGGTCGTAGTCGAGATCGTCACTCTTAGATACATTATTCAGATAGCTGGAATTCTTATAAGTATAAAAATAACTTTCTAGTTCACTTAGAAAAGAATGATCATTATCAATCTCAAAATTTTGATTTTCAATATCAAAATAAATGGAATAACTGTTCCTATTACTATCCTTAACTAAAAAAGTGTCATCAGATATGAAATTCCGAATGTTCCCAACGCCGACTACATAATCAACATTACTGTAACTAGAATTGTCACTATCACCCCAACTCTGAATGTTTTTATCCATATCAGTTAGAATCGGGTCTTCACTTACACTGGTATTTTCAATAGGACCAAAACTATCCATTGATTTACTTAGCCCACACCTGTATTCTAACTGCCTGTTAAACAACATCGAATTGAAGCACCATTTTTCCATAGAGCTTTCTTGCCTCTATTTACATGAAAATACAATAGATGAATAGTCATTCGATGAAAAATCTTTTGAATATTTCATTTCCTATCACAATAAGCATATAAATCCAATCACTAGGATTATTAACTAATAATAATACCGAGTGAGTGGGTATTAGATTCTTTTTTGAGTGGGTATTAGATTCTTTTTCGTGAGAACCCAGAGTATCGTTTCACTATATATGTCACTATATGTGCTGGAACTCTTTTCTATTTCAATTCGATTATTATAGAATTGAAATAGAATTGAA